ATTTGTGAACTGGATTTATTGTCATGACCTAAATTTTCCATGGGTTCATAAAGAACCGACCCACTTAAAGCATGATCATGAGCAAGTGCGTAGATATATTCTTGAAATAGAAACGGATATAGGAAGTATTGTTGCCGAAATCCATCTATTTCTAAATATCCTTGTAATTCCTCCATTTGAAATTACACTTGAACCAAATGGGGTATTTCTTGAGCTATCAAATAATACATAGTGCGATACGGTCAGAACAAGGTATGGTATATAGTAAGAAAAAAATGGATACCCTGGACACAGGAAAGACAATCAACGGATCCTATCTTTTTCCATCCAATTTGTTTGTCTTCGTTATAGTTAGAAGAGATGGTTAGAAATCCTTTATTTTTGCAACCCGATCACTCTTTTGACTTTGGAATAATTCATTTTATCAGTATACCGTTTCTTCTACACATTCGTCTCCACTACATAGAATAGTTAGGATTCATGGGAATTGATGATCCACTCACAAGAGAACCCTTTCCCCCATTGGGCACTAATATAATTTTAACGTCTAATTAGATCGGGTAATCATTCGAATTAAGAACAAACAGAAGCTCGTTACTTTTTATTTCCCTATAATTGGAACCATGCCATAGGGCTCTATCCATTTATTCACTCGACCCAACTGTGAATTGATTTGACTCCGTTCCAAGAATCAAAACGATATTTTGTACCGATCCGGTAAGGATGAAGTATTCTAAGAGTTCTCCATTGATACGACATGCTGTTTTTTCCATTCATTCCCTTTCAGGATCAGTCGTGGTCTTACAAACTCTACCAATAGTATGGACGAATCCGTTGCTTCATCCAAATGTGTAAAAGATCATAGCCGCACTTAAAAGCCGAGTACTCTACCGTTGAGTTAGCAACCCGTATAAATATAATATGGTGTGTAGATACAATCGGAATAATAATAATAAAATATATAATAAAGAGATTGGATTGCCCGATCCCGTCAAAACATTAAAACAACAAATCCAAAAGAAAGATTTGATGATCAATTGTAAACATAAAAATGAACAGAGGATCCGATTAAAATACAAAAGATTCTGGGATAAATAGAGAGAAAACCTAAATCGATGTAAAAATTTATAGACCGCCCATACCCTATTTTTATTTTCATTATATTAACTAAGATACTTTTTGTGTCACGGCGAGAATCTGACGAACCCAGCATTTGAATGAAATAAAGAAACAAACTTATGGTATGTAGATAAATAGATCTATTTATCCACGATCGAATTATATTTGTTCGATACACCATTGTCAATATGAATTGAATGTTGAGAAAACAAATTCAATAACAATAAAGAAAATAAGGACTTGTGTTGGAGTGGCACTACATATACATAGATAAGAAATTAAAGTATGAATGAGGGAATAAATAAGGAAAAAGTAGGAAAAAACCTCGGGTTTATTCAATAGAGGTACAATAGGCAAGATTGACCCTTTGTTTGTTGGTGGAGTCCCAACGAAAACCATCCGATTAGTGGTAATCCCATCATTACCCAGTTATTTCATCTATTCACTCCATTTTTTTCTATCTGTCTCATATCAATAGAAGATTTTTTTTTATCTTCTATGATATGGGATCATGTGGGAGCAACAATGAATAGAGCAAAAAAAGGAATGGCGGAGAAACAATTAGACAAAGCTAGATACTGGGCATTTGATTAATTCGAAGTTCCTTAAACACCTCCGCCTTCTTTGAAATATCATGAACGGTTCCTGTAGGTTGAGCGCCCTTTTCAAGGAAATATAGAATAGCAGGAACATTTGAATAAGTTTGGTTCTTTATTGGATCGTAAAAACCCACTTTACGAAGATCTCTTCCCTCTCTTCGGGATCGAATATCAATTGCAACGATTCGGTAGATGACTCATTGGGATAGACATAAATGAACAAACCCCCCCCCCTAGAAACGTATAAGAGGTTTTCTCCTCGTACGGCTCGAAAAAGAATGAATTTATGTATTATAGTGGCAAATGGGTCCACAAAATCATCAATTAGACTACGATTTGAGTCGTTTTTTTTTGTTCTTCCTTCCTGAAAAAAAAATCTCATTCGTATTCATAACTCAAGTTGGGTAATTCTCAAAGAGCTCGAAGGGAAATCCTTAGACATTTATTGAGCCGTCTCTAACCTCTTTCTTTTGTTTGTCTCGCCTAGAATCTATTTTTTTCTTCCCCATTCTAGTTGTTGAGACAATGAAAAACGGTCTTTCCTTGTTCCGGCATCCCTTATTTTATCTTTGCTTTGAATCATTGGGTTTAGACACTACTTCGGGGATCCTTAATTGTTTCAAAACGGCAGCAACATACCTTTTGTTATTTCGTTCTATAGAAATGATGGATTCCCCTGTGATACACTTTTGATCGAAATAGTTTTATCAATTCCGACAAATTCGTTTTACGACTTATTCGAACTTGATCCTTTCGATTTCTATACCGAAGATATACTTACGAAGTTGTTCCAACTTATTGATTGGCATTAACCCTAGATCCTTCCCTCTGCTAAATGAATCAATTCTTTATGCTCGAGCTCCATCATGTACTATTTATTTTATTACAATCCAAAAATTGGGGTCCTAGTGGAATAGGACAAAAACTATGTCGAGCCAAGAGCATCTTCATTGATATATAAAATGGTGGGTGCAAGAATCCACAGCCGATAATGTCCTTCAAGTCGCACGTTGCTTTCTACCACATCGTTTCAAACGAAGTTTTACCATAACATTCCTCTAATTTGGGACCGGTATGGAATTGATTCAATATGGAATCATGAATAGTCATTGGCTCAATCGGTATATTATATTAAGTAGTCCATACTTTATTTTCATATATGGATGGATAGTTGGGAGTCTCAGCAAGAATCTAATTTAACCCCATATTTTATTAGATGAATGAAACACATTAAAAAAAAAATTATTTTTAAATTAAAGTGAATTTGAATTAATGTATGAATCTCCCCCCCCCCCAATCGATCGCTGCATTGATTTCCAATTATTCATTGGAGCCAAAAAAAAAAAAAAATAAAAGAAATTAGGTCCAAAGAAAATAATCTGTTCCATATTGAATTTTCTTGTTTGTTAATAAGATCCGAATGACAAGGGTCTTGAAATTGATACCGCGGATTAACTCATATCTACACGAATTCTATGGGGATCATAAATCATACCCAAAGTCAATTAAAAAGATCTTCTCTTCTTATGGGATGCTATTCTATCTTGTCTAAGTACAAAGCCAAATTGTTCCATATCAATTCGTCGTTACTATTTTGATTTTGTCCCACCCCAATCTCAGGAACTTTAATCCCAGCAATCGAATTAATACCAAGAACACCCTCCTGTTTAGAATTCAGGATCCACACACATAGAATTAGTCATTTTGTCTACCCTATATTTATTTACTTTAGGCAAGATAGAAACCTCTCTTTTCTTTCGCATTTCGATTCAGAATGCATCATGTGAGAATCAAAATATCAATATCATAGATATGGGGCATAAAGTTTCTCCAAATGACTAACTAACCTTCAATATGAATATGAGCGGGGAGCGAGCATACGCTGAATGGCCCACCCAATTTTTTTTTTGAATTTCACTTTGATCTTTGTTCCCATCCTACCTATATCAAAAAAGATATTTATTTCCATCCACGTCTCATCGATACTCGATCCGTTTGTGAGTTGTGAGAAACAAAATGGAAAGGGAAAGTATGATTCATAGAAGAATCATTAGAAATCACAAAGAAAGATTAGATCACATTGTATCCAACATTACACTCTTAAACAGAAGATTGTTAAGTTAAAAAGAAGAATCTTTGTTCTGATAGAATCGGTCTGGTCTGGGACGGAAGGATTCGAACCTCCGAGTAACGGGACCAAAACCCGTTGCCTTACCGCTTGGCCACGCCCCATTTTCATTTTGATTCTACACCAATAAACACTACTATTGGTATTGGTTGTTCGTCAATTCCAGCCCCAATATCTATATCTATGGAATAGGTTCTTGCTAGGATTCTACACATCTAGATGTAGAATCAAAATGAATTCATTGATCATTACAATTGATCATTACATATAATTCAATTAAGATATTGTATGTAAGGTATGATTCCTTCTATTCTCATTTGGGAATTGAAGGATTTTTGATTGGGGGAGTTCAAAGAAAAAGAAAGATTTTGCAGCCTACCTTCCCTTCTTTCTTCATTTTTCCCCTTATATCAATAACCCAATAATAATGAAATTATCTCCAAGAACAAAATGTTTGTTATGCTTAATATCTTTAGTTTGATCTGTCTTAATTCTGCTCTTCATTCGAGTAGCTTTTTCTTCGCCAAATTGCCCGAAGCTTACGCCTTTTTCAATCCAATCGTAGATGTTATGCCAGTCATACCTGTGCTCTTTTTTCTCTTAGCCCTTGTTTGGCAAGCTGCTGTAAGTTTTCGATGAGATCTTTAATACTGTCTTAGAAACATTCATGATTTATTCGATAAAAAAAGCTATTCTAACAATTGATAAGATCAGATAATGACAAACATGCAAATTTTTTTGGATAGCCGAGATGAATCGGAATCACCTCATTTCTTCATTCTGACCTTCTGTGGGTCAAAGACCCTATGTAGGGTTCCCACAATACCTAATTGTGGGTATGAGAGATAACTTTGTTAACGAAACAATACAATCAGAATCTTATTACAAATGAATTCCTTTCTTTGTTTTCTAGAAACCGCTTCATTTCTTTTCTTGGTGTCAAAACGGAATGTGTGGTACAAAAATGGAGAATCTATTCCCCTATTTCCCCCAAAAAATTATCTTGGAGATTGTGTAATGCTTACTCTCAAACTCTTCGTTTACACAGTAGTGATATTCTTTGTTTCTCTCTTCATCTTCGGGTTCCTATCTAATGATCCAGGACGTAATCCTGGACGCGATGAATAAAAAAATCATAGGTTTTTCTTTGCTTGATTTCTGAATTTTCTTAAGATTTTCTTTCCCTATTCCATACATTTAACTATGAGAAAAATGGGTTCGAGAGTTTTTCGAATTCGAACGGGAAATCTCAAGTGATCAGAAGGAACGGAGAGAGGGGGATTCGAACCCTCGGTACAAATAACTCGTACAACGGATTAGCAATCCGACGCTTTAGTCCACTCAGCCATCTCTCCCAATTCCAATTAAAAAAGGAGAATTCATATGTGACGCGTGAAGTAAAGATTGAGAAAAGTCTTTCGTTATCTTTCTTTATTCTATAGATATAGACGCATTTTTTCAATCACCACTTCCATTTAGATAAAGATAACGAAACAGATATCTCCAATAGAAAGAAAAGAGTACCTCTTTGATTTCATCCGAAAAGTTCTTTTTTTATTCCCCCGGCCTGGCCAGTACCTAGCCAGGCCATTCCTTGTTCCAATGAATCATAGATCAAATGATTTATTTGATTTGAAATCAAAAATACTTGTTATTGAAGCAGCAACAAGGCTATTTCCATTCCTATGATAGGGGTGTGGTGTCATTTCTTACTATTCGTTGTTTTTCCTTTGATCGATTTACTTACTGCAATAAAAAACATACCTTTTCTAGTATAATAGAACTCATATATTTCTTCAAAGGACAAGCTTTGTTTGAACACTTGAGTTCACAAACCAAACGAATACTATGATTTTTCACTCGATCCAATCGACCCGAATTCATAAGATTTGGCAGTTGAATGAATAAGAAAAGGAGTAGAGAAGGAGCTCTGGATTCTTGTACAACTCATTTTGATGTTCCAACTTCAATGACTCTTTTGGGCCGGTACTCTCAGTAATGACTCCCCGATAAAAGATCTAACTTGTTATTTAAATGAACCTTCTTCTCCTATTTCATCAAGTCTCCCCGTCAGAACACAACATGTCAACACTCTCATTTTCATGATTCTGATCCTATCTTGATTACGTTTCACTCCCTTGTTCGACAAACGGTCCATTCGTATACAATAATCATATTGTAGCGGGTATAGTTTAGTGGTAAAAGCGCGATTCGTTCTATTAACAAGTGAAATAGATAAGGGGTCTTTCGGTTTGATTCCTATTCTGATCCAAAACTTTATTTCTTAAAGGGGTTTAATCCCTTACCTCTCAGTGCTACATTTGAGGAAAAATATACATTATCGTGATTTGTATCCAAAAGTCAAGTCAATCAATTAGAAATTGAATAACAAAATTGGATTATGGAATTGCGAAGCATAATTTTTTTAAGTTGGATCAACCCTTCCAACTGAATGAGTATAAGTAAAGGATCCATGGATGAAGGAAGATCCAAAAGTCTATTTCTAATCGTAACTAGATCTTCAATTAAAGGGGGAGATTGAAGCCAAATAGCTATTAAACGATGACTTTGGTTTACTAGAGCCATCGACATATTGTTTCAGCTCGGTGGAAATCAAATTCTTTTCTTCAGGATTCTCCCAACCAGAAATAAGGAACGAAGTAACTAGAAAGATTTGTAAGAATTCCCTCTTTCTAAAGGGATCATCTAGAAAGCAAGTCGTTTTGGATGCATTCAGACAGACAGAAAGGCTGACATAGATGTTATGGGCCAAATTTTTTTCTTTGAATTCAGATTTTCTACGACTCCCTTTTCCCATACATCGTAAATGTTTTATTTTTTTTTGTAGTTTCGTTTACGTCTTAGATCTAGGAATCTATCCATCTTCCATAAAGGAGCCGAATGAAACCCAAATTTCATGTTCGGTTTTGAATTAGAGACGTTTAAAATGAGAAATCGACGTCTACTATAACCCCTAGCCTTCCAAGCTAACGATGCGGGTTCGATTCCCGCTACCCGCTTCATATTAATTATTATGATACACGCATCATTGATTCGGGTATGTCCCTAAAATCTTTCTTTCACATACAATCCGATTCTTTTATCCGAAAGGAGATAGGAAAGTCAGAATGTGTAGGAACGAAAAGCGTCCATTGTCTAACGGATAGGACAGAGGTCTTCTAAACCTTTGGTATAGGTTCAAATCCTATTGGACGCAATTTATTTCCATCTATTTTTGTAGATTTCTATGCCAAGAAACATATTTTGAATGATTCGAATCGGAGACATTTCTCAACGATTCGTCTTGCACTAAGGGTGATCAATTTCTTTATTTTTGTTCCTGAAGTAGAAACAGTTCTATCTGTTCCGGAATAGCTTCCTTCAAAAGGGCTTCCGCTTCCTCGGTAAATGTCTTGGTGGAAGATATGATTTCTTGGAACTGAGGTTTATTTGTTTTTAAGTAGGTACGTAACTGAACGAGAAATTTCTTTACCTGTCCAATTTCTAACGGATCAAGATACCCATTCGCTCCAGTATAAATAGTCACTATCTGTTCTTCCACCGTGAGAGGGGTTGATTGGGATTGTTTGAGCAACTCACGTAATCGTTGACCTCTTGCCAATTGATTCTGAGTGGCTTTATCGAGATCAGAAG